TCATCCATAAAGAGATAAAAAAAGGAAAAGGCCACTTTAGACAGAATAAGAAAAAAGACTATTCGCGCGAAAATAAACAAATGGATCCTTACTTTACTTGTTTCGGGATTATAGTAACAAGTGGGAGAGAAAGAGTAGAGAAAAAAACAAAATGAATGTAAACTCTAGCACATATAGAATGCATAATAATAAAAGAAGATTTCGACTTTCCACCTTCAGTCTCGGTGGTCGCATACCAGAAAAAAGAAAGGATACCAATGAAGCTTACCATTAATGACTAGTTCGAACACCAGGAGCGGTCTGATCCCTTATTTGATCAGATAGACTGCTCTTAGAAGAAAGAAAAGCAAACTTGAAAAATGGTTTTCCAAGCAAGGTCGCTGAGAACACTAGCGGAACACTTTATTATTCCCACTTTTTCTAGTACGCAATGAAGACCAATCCGCAAGCTAACCTATGACATCCAATAGCAGAGACAGAAAGAAGGATAGCTACTGAAGCATAGGAGAACCAATATTGATAAGAACATCACTTAAGCTATTTCTGTAGTAGCGAGAATAGTATGTAGACAGAAGAATTCCTACTAGAAAAGCAGGTCACAAGCAAGAAAAGAACGGATAGCATGTGAATTAGAAAGGCAAGCTAAACAAGCAAGTCAGCCCGTCTGTCTTCAACAAAGAAACTTAAAGCGCAGGAACTCCGATCGGTAAATGAGCTACCCCTCTTAAGATTAGGTCTCGCATTCTCTCATCGGGCTCTGAAAGCACCCGAGTGGGGAGGGGATGAGCTACCTCTATTAAGAAAGAATCTACCCTTCTAGCCGCACTTTTTACGCCTCTATTCTGACATCAACCAAGCCATTTAGACGGAGTTCAATTAGGACCGTCCTTCCTTCAGGTAACGGGGTTGAGTCAGGGACTAATAGGAATGGCATCCACTATAAGATACCGGGAATGGGGGAGGGCTTCGTTTAAAGGCTACGTCAGCCACCTCAAAGCATTGGGGGTCCCAGTCGATGAGGGAAGTCATCCTCAAGCCCTCTTTCCGCTTTTTTCGTAGGTAGCAGCGTCGGCAGAAGAGATTTGAGGTATAGAAAGGGGGACAGCAAAAGCAGCGATTAGGGATCACCTTCTCATTCATCAAAAACTGGACTCCCCTACGTCAACTGCACTGTGGGAAAGACAGACTGTCTTCCGGTCGAGGCATACTATCTAAGCGACTCTCCTAGTGGGTTACTTCTTTTGAACAGATCCACGCGCTCTATCTTATATATGTCACCTGCTTCACTTGAAAAACCCATATGAAATCACGCAAACCATGTCGGGTTCACAACCTAGGGCAGAAAGCGAAAGGCTAAGGGAGGGTATGGGACTAATGGTTAAGGGTATTGCCCCTAGTCATAGCATGGTCGAAGAGCTGGGTTTCAAGAGGGTATGTATGGTTAGATTAGAGGGAGGGGGACTGCGGATGTCTCGTACTTCTTAGCCCTTCTTGAAGGAAAGAAGTAGGTCTCGGGGAAAATTGAATTACTGGATTAAATTCCCGGTCTTCACCCAACCTGCGGTACCTAAGAGCGCCCCGTTCATTTGGTTCAGGCGAAAAGCCCCTGAAAGCAGGGAGAAAGCCTTCAACTATCATGTCTTAAGCATCGACTCAAGATGAGAAAAAGGTCGCCGCCTTATTCCGTCACTAAAGCAGGTACAGCCATCCAGCCTTTCTACTTATTCCTGTTATCCGGATCCAGCTAACCAACCTTCCAGTAGAAGAAGAGTCCATAGCATAGGGAGGATACTAGAGATTCCCATCACTTCCAAAGGAGAAAAGCCGCATGAATGAAGGACGCAAAGACTTAAGATCGAACAACAAAAGCTGTCGTCAATCGAAGAATCTTCATTCACGGATCGGCAGGAAAGTAGGATTGAAAGTGCACAGTTGAGGAGCCTCGGGGAGTGATCGGAAAGAGCCAGGCACTATAAAAGAAGAGAAAGGGATAAGAAAAAGGGTATACCCCCATTGACTGGGCTTGACCTGAATCTATCGTAAACCTAAAGGGGATGGGAACTTCGACTATGAAGAGTTGCCGACTTAATCGACGTCTTGTCTTATCCCCACTACAGATTTTTGAAAAGAAATAGGGCACGCAAGAGAGACGGATTGCTATCTTTTGGTCCACCAATCATTTCGTATTTACTGTAATCAAGTTAGAACAATTCACTCTAGATGGACGCTGAGTACGCGTTCACCTGTGTCGGTCCGACCGACCGACAATCCAGTTTCACTTCAATGATAGGAATCCTCCATTCGCATCCCCTACTTCGGGTTTGTTCTGGTGGGACCATATAACTTTCTAATAAAGTAGCCCTAATTGAGGGAATCCGTATCGGTATTACTCTACCATAAGGTTCAATTCCCCTCTCAAGGCTCGAATTTGTCACCAACTAATTTACACTACCTTAGTTCAATGTAAATTCCCCGGTGACAAAATGAAGTTCCTTTCGCTGCTACTACGTCAAAAAACTACGTTTTGTATAGCGGCAAAACCTTACTTTGACTTTAATAGATATACAAGTTCCCAAGTAAAAAAGGGTGTAAGAGGAGAATGACCGGGTAACTAGAGACGGTAGGAGTCTTAGATGCGGGAGTTCCCTGTGTTAAAGCTTATATCTTATAGGAGTCCCCCGTGTTAAAGATAGGATAGGAAAAAGACTGAGGGAATCCGTTGCAGAAGGTAGACTACATCCCAGGCTGTTTAAGGAGCAGTTTGCAGCCGAACTAAGTGGAGGTACTTTCGCGGAACAGAGCAAAGACGCCACGATAAGGAAGGATGGTGTCCATCTAGTGTGAAGACTAAAAAGATACTTCATCTCCCTTATGTCAAAAATGGTGAAAACGAAGGAAGCGAAGGAAGATAGAATATCGAGTGATAAGTCGCAGCTTTTGAGCATACCAACTTCCCCGAGCAGGGGGTAGAACCATCGGGTGTCATCTTTTCGTTTCCACTTCCTTTCATTACTTAGAAGAAATAAAGGCTAGTTTCTGGGCCTATTTCGAGTACCGTCTTACTTATTCTAAGATAGATAGAACCATTACAAGACTCCATCACACTGACTGACTCTTGCTAAATCGACTTCAAATTCGAAATCTTGGAGAGAAATTTTACCAGGAGCGAAAGCCACTCAGATTGCTTGGCTATCAAGCTCACAACCAGTGAAAGTCCTTAGGAGAAATCTCTTTGTGAATTTTTACAGTTAGTCCAGTCTGAGCTTAGGTTTTGGCAATTTTGAAAGATAGATTTTTTATTAGATTAGCCATCCCCACGGGCTCCCTCTTCTAGCCTTGAAGAAAGCGCTGGACAGAATATACTCTCTCTTACGCTTTCGCAATTTGGCTCTCTCTTATAACTAATACCAGAGTAGAGTGGAGGGAAAAGCTTTAGCTCGAATTCTCGCTTTGGTACAAAATTGAGAAGTCCGCTGACTTTACTTACGATGATTGATTCTTACAAAACTAGAAGATAGCGTGATTAAGAGATAAGAGAAGGTACTCCTTCAAGTTCAAGAGACTCCGATGAACCTTTATTCTAGTTAGGAGATTAGTTACATACATTATTATTTTTTGAAAAGGAACCAGGTCATAATAAGAGATTAACAAACGATGATTCCTTGTCTGACTAGAAGCATGTCACTAGAAGGTATTTAGATAATTCCCAGTTTTAGCATCTACTTTTCTCGGGATGGGGAATAGATCAGAGGGAATAAAAGGAGTTCCCGACCCCTGTAAAAAAGAAGGGTTTTTTTCGCTCTCTCAATTGACTAGAATGAGAGCAAGACGATCATTTCTTCATTCGAAAGATAAAAGGATCACATTCACTCAGTTAACAAGAAGAAAGGCTACTACGGTTATTTCGTCTCGTCTCAACTACGGTGGTTATTTCCTAATAATTTATAGCATCTTGAGGAGGAATCTCAGTCAATTTATCGTATGCGTCATTTCTGTCCTCGAGGAGACCAAGATTCGAGAGATGAATAAAGGCACAAAAGCCCAATCTCTATATCTTTATCACACGAACTAGCTTCTTGCCCACTCCGGAGCCTTGAGTGCAAAAGTACGCGAGGTACTATGGGTGGGGTTCGACGGAGCCTATTTAGTTTTCCAAGACCAAGACATAGTCATGGAGCATATATGATAGGTCACTACGCACATCTATCATTTCGACTCCTTCTCCTACCCGTCTGTTACAATACAAAGAAATTCCAGATCCTGTGAAAGATTTAGAAAGCACGGACCTCTCCTGGTAGAGGCTTGACGCATCCCACATCGCTATCCAAGGAATCCCCTGGAGCTTCAACTAGCTGACGCATCATCTACAACATCAGCAAGAGGAGCTGTACTTTCTTCGTTCCCATCTCAAAATTTCGATATTTTAGAACCAAAGAAAGCAGATTCAGCCCACCCTTCCCTTACTGCTACATAAGAGCCAGAAGCAAGGAAAGGATAGATGGCTCTAGACGATAGAGGTCGGGGTTCGGCAAATTAGCTGGCTTTCCCCTTTCCATTTCAAAGACAGAATATTCACTTAGTTCCAGCATTGGCCGCTGCTCTTTCTTCCAAAGGATTCTCCTATCCTAGAAGACCTAGACCTCTGAAGATGCCGCGGAAGACCAACAAGAAAGTATATATGAAACGAATGGTTTCAACTTTTTTTCAGGAGAAACCCTCCATATTGCTCTTCTATCTCAAGGTTCAACCAGCCTAAGGAGAAGGACGGGGGGGAAGTCTTAACCAGACGCCAAGGCGTGAAAATATCCTATCCGGATCCATCCGAGCCAAATCTTTACTTTAGAAAGGTATTCACCGCTCATCCAAGTGGGAAGAACTAAGACTTGAATTTCAACTATGCCGAGGGGAATCGATTGATTAGGTCGACTAAGAAAACCTCCGTCACAGAAGCCCGGGAAACTTCGATTTCACTTCTCATTCTATCGGCGGGAGCTTCGGATTCAGACATTCCGATATCGTCCTTATGTTATGCCTGAGCCCTCTTTTCATTGGTCTATAGTCAAAGAACTAGAGCCGCAGAAGACTCAACAGATTCATAATTAAGCTTGCTCCAGATTAGCCAACTAGCCCAAGGATTTTATTTCAGCTGGCCTAACAAGAAAAGGATTCCTGGCTACAGAATGATTCAGAGAGCTCAAGACATAAGCATAAGCAATTCCAATAGCTGCTCCTAGAAGCTTTGCTCCTTTCAGACACAAACATTGTACCCTAATTAGACACAAGCAAATACTCATTCTCTCCATTCTCGAGGAAGGGAAACTCATGTCATCTTTCACAGGTCCGGGGAATGTACGGTTACATCAACAGCGGGCGAATTACTCTCTCGAAGGAAAACTCTCCTTTTGCCTCGGAGTTATGTTGTCAAAACAAGGTACCCTTTCCACACAAAATGATACTTCATCTCATATAGCTTCAAAACAACGTAAAGACCTTTTCACTAGGGAAGATCCTATCTGAACTCGAAAAAGTACGTTTCATATAGCTGCAAAATAACGTTTTCGCCCTTGAAAAAAAAAATTATCAACTCAAAAAACATACTTCATCTAGATGGAAAACAACGTTTACACAGCCTCAACTGAGGAATAGGGAGAAGTGAAGTCTTACTCGACGTGAGGAGACTCATGAACGCTTGCCACGGGGCTCAAGAGATAAATCAAGAAAAGAAGAAAACTTGATTCTATCTGAACCTAAGATTGTTAAGTGGTAAGCCTAACAACCTTCCTCACCGGTGTCCTATTTGCCGCCGGCTCAGTTTACTTTAGAAAGCTCATTTCCCCGTTCATCCAACCGGAAAGTAAAAAAAAGCGCTTTTTCTACTCCCATAAAGACCGCGCCCTTCTTTATCATCATCAACCGCCCTCCTCTGTGCTTGGCGACATTACTCCATATCAGTGCCTGTTTGGATCGCCACCTGATTATGAAAATATTATACTTTTTTTGCTATGCTTATATACCTGCCCAGCTACGTCAGAAGCTTGCACCTCGTGCAAACAGATGTTTTTTAAAGGGGGCATGCCTCGGCTCAGAAAGGCTTTCGATGTTTTGATCCTTCTTCTCGTTTTCGACGGCCCGGCATCTTACCTTCCATGAGCACGAGTTCTTCTACTCCCTCCCACTTATTTTAGTAGGCGCCTATTGGATCAGCATCTTCTGGATCTTCTTCACCAGTGGTTTTTCCTGCGCCTCCCGTGCATCAGGGGGAGTCAGAGTCCCAAGGGAATCAGGGTCGCAGCCCTCTATTGAGCAGCCAGCACTTGCACTTCGCTCTTCTAATAATAAAGAGCAGCCTGCATCTTTATCATCTTCTAGTAACAACCAGTTGCCTACGGATTATCCTTCATCCTTTATCGCAGCAGAGCCATCTCCTGCAATCTATGAACCTGGACCCGAACCATCTTATCTAATACCTTCGAACGAAGACCTTGGAAACCCATCCAGCCAGAAGAAAGCAGATAATTTAAACCCATTGTGGAGACCCAGAATGTACTGATTCCATCACTGAGCGAAGACGAGGCTACTCCCAGTAGGTGCTTGGGCTACTACATCCCCGATTACTTTGATCAGGCCAACCCTCAAAAGGGGATAGATCTCACATTCAACTGTGCTTCCCGGCATAAGGAGCCCTCTCATCCTGAGCAAGATGCAACTTTCCCGCCAGCCCTGCTTAGGATGCCTTTCTATCCATTTACGCAGCAGATAGCAGCCCAATTAGGAGCTCTCAACCATCGTGCTTCTAACCCATTCTTTATCCGTTGTGCCGCCCTACCCGGCAAAGGAGGGGCCCTAAAGAAAGGTCCACCTCTCAAAAACAAGAGGACTCTGAGCTCTCTATTTGAGTTAGCCCTGATCGCTCGCTTATCATACGCTCCACCCTTCGCGCAAGATAGCTAATCAAATTGCCCATCTCCGGTTGAATCTCTATTTAGGAAGAGCAGACCAAAAACCTCTCTCTTCGCTATAGCGGTCAGTGTGAATCAATGGCTCTTTCAGACAGTGGAAAAAGACCTTTCAATCTGTGGTTACCGATCAAGCCTCTCTATCCTATCCGAGATAGCTAGTCGTCACCTTCAGTCGCAGCAGTGGCCCTTTCATTGCACTCCCTTGGTCTTTCTTTTGAAAGAATTAGCCCATGGGTCAGCAGCGATATGGTTTTCTTCCCGTTAACTTCCTCTTTGACCATGGGTAGCTGGCTTGATGATTGATCTCGGTGAGTTCCACCCGTCTATCTAAGGATGGATCCCTTTTGCCCTCTTTTTGAAGCAAGTCCTCTACCAGTAGGGTGGGATTCTTCCTTTCTAGCAGCTCTCAAAAGGCTTCAAAAATGGATTGAGTCCTAAGCCGATCCCTTGAGACTAGCCGGACAATGGAGATAGGTGTGGATACGCATCTTTGAATTCATTAGCTCGCACAAGATCTACCTCCTAACCACAGAACCTCAGAGTTCTATCAACCAACAGCCTCATAGAATAGAGAAAGGAGTCCCCATTTGGATGATCTACAGTGGCCGCATCCGCTCTAAGAGATTGAAGCTTGGCCGATGGGAGTAGGAAGAGTCTCTTTTTAAGAATCGCCGATGCGAAAGACAATAGAACCGAAAATGGAAAGACTAGTGTCTAGCATATTGCAGTTAGTTAACTCGAGTTCAGCCCCCTGCCGGGGGAGGAAGACGAATCTGTGATAGAAGAAACTGCTCTTATCGCAAATCCGATCTGCAGATGAAGTAGGAAAAAGGCGATAGGCGATCATGAAAGTAAGGAGCTCTCCTACGCTAAAAAGGCTTTCCCATCTTTCAAGTGAGAAAAAGGAATAGAACTTGCAATTGAACGACCAGTCATAATCAACCGAGACTAATTCTTAAGCCGAGGATGTAGTCGCTTTTCCAGCAAATAGGGAAGGAAGCCGGTGGGTGTAGACAAAGCTTTTTATAAGAAAGGTTGACTCGAGCTCGTTAAAGTTCAATACCATCGCTGAATGCGGACTTATGAACCAGATTCCCTTCGAAGCCTAACGGCTAACTTATTTAATTTAAACTGATGTCTATATATCTTAATAGAGGAATTCCAGTCTAGGAAAGGGATCGGGTCTTTTCACGTCAAAGCCTAGTGCCGTGAAAGGGCGGTTTAGCAAGCGATTCGGAGATTGATTCTTTCTCTGTTTCCGATGCAAAAAGGATGCTTAAACCTTCCTGGTGAAAGCCTAATTCAATTTATTAAAGGAGATAGTTTCTTCTATCAGAAAGAAGGTACCCGGCTAGGGATAGGGAAGTTTCTCTCGTTTGAGTGTCCCGAGCGAAAGAAGTCATTGTTTATTATTATAATAATATATAGTTCACTCTTTCTTTTATGAGATAATCTGGCTTGCAGAACTCTATAAAGTCTTTCTCGAAAGAATAGGCACTTTCAAGGCATCTAAGGAAAGGTAGCGCTTACCATCTCTCATTGTCGAAAGCCTACTTCATTAGTTAAAGCCTCTTTTTGGAATTCCATCGGCTAGACGGTACTAAGACTAAGGTGTACACGTATTGATTTCCGAAAAGAAAGGGTTCCTATTTTGTTTTGCACCATCGTTCATTCCTTTGATCTGTTGGGGGCTGCTCTCTAGGCACGGAGGCAGCAGGAGCTCTCGCGAGTCGTACTCTATGGTCATTTCTTTCGCTCTATCGTTGACTCGTCCACCAAGCGAAGGAAAGAGAAGTAAGGGAAAAGGCCCTCTCGTAAACCCCCAAAAAAATGACCTTTGACGGCCTCCTTTTACAGTACAAATTGGAAGGTGAGAAGTGAACGACATCATTGACCAAGAACCCCGGAGCCATCATCGCTTAGGCCTGGGGGGCCATTCGTAAACTGATAAACAGAGGCTGAGAGTACTCTGCTCAAGGGGATCCAAGGTTTCTGGTCGAAGAAGATTCCTGTTAGCCCTCCGTCCACGCACACCATCGCGTAAGCAGGACTGGGTTCCCTGTGCCAGAACAGAAATTCGTGTCTTCTTCTTATTTGTGACCTTTGCTGACCTCGCCCGCAGCTTCTAACTGCTTTAGTGTGGAGCTTGCTATTTGACTTTCCGAAGTAACCCAACGATCCGAAGAAAGACATCTTATGAATACTCAAAAACCAAGTTATAAGCAAAAGGTCCTGACCTCAGAGACTGAACAAAGTAAGTGTCAGCTACATCGGGGGATATGGAGGCATGGTAATTCGAATCCGCCGAATCAAAGGCTTCATCATTTGCCGAAACAAGGATTTTTCTGAATCCTAGGCACGAATAATAAGAGTCGTCCCTTTAATCAGACTCGACTCAAAGGCCATCCCGAAATCACCTACCTTTGGCTTTTGGTCAGCTACCTAAGCAGTGATCCTTTCTTACAAGTGGGCATAGACCGACATTACCATTAGATTCATTCCTAAGCTTTCTTGCAGCAAGATGATCATGATCAGTCATATATCACTACCCCGCTCTATCTCCTCGGAATAAGAAGGGATGAGGCGAATAAAGGGGTCGAGAGGTTCCATCTCTTCGAAAGCCAGGAAGTGAAGAAAAAGCAAAAGAATTGTTATAGTTTAATTTATTAGTCTTGAGCCTTAGAACGGAAACTAAAAAATAGATTCTTCTCGGCCTTACGAAACGTAGCCTTACTACTTAGAGCTTATAGCCTTTTATAAGTATAAGGAAAGACTACATCTTTATTCTCGGCATCAACTGACTTCGGTTCCAAAGACTTTCTCTTTAGCCCTAACAAATCATTATCTCCTCAAACGAAATGGAGGGTCTTTCTTCATCGAGATTGGTAAGCCATAATTATACCCTTTATCTGGGCACATAAAGAAATCGAACCTAGTTCTCGGGGCTTTGCTCTAGGAGCACCAAAAGGAGGATAAAACTCTTACTCTTACTAATAACTACGACGGAGATACCTGATCTTCGCTTCGAATTTTTTTTTGAACAATTGTCGCTAACAACCTTGGCTAGCTTTCTACAAAATAGGATAGGAGTAGACTTATTAAGGAGTTGATATTTCATTCCCAATTCTTCTTAAGCCTGCGCCTTCAGCCAGTGAACGAGGTTAGGAAAATGTTAATCCGGGATCGTACTATCAAAACAGTATAGGGGTCAGGGCATGCACAAGTACTGGAAGAATAAAAGATAGATTACTTTCTTGGAATTGGTGTGCTCCCTGCCCTTCGTCGATAGCTTCTTTGCGCTTAAGCTACTACCTATACTATAAATAAGATAAGCTTCAACCTGCTCTTACTTAGATGGAAAAGATAGTAAGCAAGAAAAGGGAATCAAAACCTTTCCCTTATATACGATAGCACCAGACGCGCCCCTGACGCCTTTCTTTCTCCTATTGCAACTGCTATTGATACTTCTACAGCTTCCTTTTCTGTCACAAGCCATTCTAACACTTGCTTCTTGCTTTGAAAGCTGTCCTCTTAGTTTTGAACTAGTCTGAGAAGGGCGATTTCCTATTTCCGAGTGGGGTGGTTGAAACTACCTCGTATGTATGAAGAAAGCAATGAAAGCAGCCCCTGCTTCCTAAGGCGGAACCGGCAGAATCGATCTAAACCAATCAGAGGTCCTTGGCCCATCAGGGATCGGGGGACCAGTGTAATTCCTCATCTCTAAGTAATTGGTTGTAGTAGGTGATGAGGTCCTTCTCTAATTTCATGAGGAAGTCCGAATGTTTATGAGTCAGGGCCCGCTGGATGCCCTCTAGCCGGGCGTTGGGTCGGCGCTTGTTGTGAGTTTCCGAAAACTGCCTTATTCCAATCCTTAAACGCTACTGAGGGTGCAGAAGTGATAGAATGGCCACTTGAACGGATAGACTTGCTTTCTTATGCTAGAACCTGACAATCTCTATCACTAGAACAAGGGACTGAGTCCTACAATGCTGTCTTCCTTGCTGGCTGGAAGGTTAGCTGGTTTATAACCTTCTTCTTACTCTTCCCATACTTCTATTGATTCTCCCAGGGGTTTAGTTATTAACTACTTGCTAGCGGGGTACAGGCTTAGATGGTTTGCGGACTCTACCCTTACTGGGTTAACTTACTCACTCTCAAGACCGGTTATAGGTTAGAGCGCTGGCCGGCTGCTTAGAACGTAACCTGACTCTCTACTTCGAATATCCTAGGGGACTGAAAAGAGCTCTATCGCACTTCCTTACTCTTGCTCTAGCGCCAGTCCGCTATCTTACGCTATCACCTTCCCTACTCCTCAAAGGCTCCTAGGCTGACTGAAGACTGGCTTAAAAGACAACCTTCCCCGTGGGAGAAAGAACCTTGCTTACTCTAGCCTTTTAACTTCCCTGACCCACCACTCTTTAATCAAGGCGATGAGAGACTTCGCAAACTGGGACTACTCCACCATACCCTGGATTTGATGACTAATACAGATCCTTTGCTTCAGGACGGGATTCCACCTGACTGTACCTTTCGATGAACCTATAATTTCTAAATAAATTAGGAAGCGCATCCCTCGTCTTGGGAGAGGAGAGTTCTCTTAATACCAGCAAGCACTCCCTCTTTCCCTTTATCTGAGATATAGTATTTTCTAACTAGGGCAGGACATAGACTAATGGGCACAAGCCCTACTCGCCGGTTTAATTCCCTTCTTCAGGTCCAAAAGAGCGTGATGGCTAGAGGTCGAAGAAAGCAGCCCTTCCCCTTCCACTGACTTTGAGTCAGGGGGCTTTAGCCTATGAACCAATGTCTAACTTATTGTCTCAACGGGGGCTGCACTTCTACTATGGTATGACTTCCGGTCCAAGAAAGACTATTCGGCTTAGAAAGGGTATGGGCTATACTTGAACCAGGGTAGACAAAGACGAGTAGGGCTGGCTGATCAGCCAAATCCCCTCTTTTCGGACTTTTTTGTCCCGGCCTGCCCGAAGGATTCAATTGACTTGACGAACTAGCCTTTCTTCCCTGCTCCATCCGACAAAAGAAAATCACTGCCGCTATTGAAAGCTAGGGAGCGAGTTTAGCCTATTTGACTGGTTGAATGAAACATTCTCTCCTCGGGAAAAGAGCGTGTAGCCACTCATTCGATTAGGGACACTACTCGACGAGTTAAGCGAGACAAGGCCAATTGAAAGAGCCCTAGGAGTCCCGGGAAGATAGAGGCAAGACAAACCCATCCGCTATTCTGCCTTTGCGCAGACTGATCACACGCGGCACACATTCTATATGATCGATGATTGCAATGCGCTTCGATTTCATATACTTCTTCGCTTTCTCTTTCGTAGAAAGCCCTACTTTCATTACATCTGACGCTATATATGCTAACATCATTTCATTAGAATACATCACATACACATAATTGGCATTAGACTGAAAGTAAAGGGGAGAGTACTATAGAAAGCGTTACGTTCAGATGCCCTTCATCCTACCCGAAGGAGAAAGTAAAACGAAGAAGACTAAGCCAAAGTTTCGGGGAAGGTGGGCGTGCAAGGCGTTATCTATGATTATTTTCAGCTAGTCACAAAAGTTCAGCTCCGCTCTTCATGCGGCCAAAGAGTTTTTCCTCTTCCTTCTATATACGAGGATTGGAGCTTTTAAGCCACTCGAGATAGGCACTGTGAAAGAAAAGAGTTCGATATCCGATCCGTGTAAGAGCGTCTAAAAAGTCCCTGCCCTGATGTATTCCCAATTCTTCCTGAAAGCCGGGCATTCTCAAGCAGCGGAGTCAATAGCAATTGGCATCCTTACAAAGAAAGATGCTCACGAAAGACCAGCAGCAGCCTAGCCCTTTTCTTGCGAAGAGGGGATTATGCTCGGCGAATCGGCATCATATCACACACAGAGGTAAGGAATGCGGGAAGGTGCGTAGCCCTGCTAAAGGAATGCCTCAGGGCATAGCAAAAAAGGTAGGACTAGTTCTTCTTCAATTGCGAAAACTGCTGATTCGAGAACAAGAACAGCTTCTTCCTTGGCACAGCTACCAGCCAAAGCAAATCGATTTCATGTCGGCGTAAAGGTCTCAACGAGCCTTTCCCACAACCAGAGAGAGGTTTCTCACTCTATCAACCAATCCTCTACTCGTACTCAGGCAAACTTCCTTACATTCGCCTACTCGATGAACGAAGACAGCTAATCAACTACTACTTTGCACGGGAACTAAGAAGGCCCATTTAAAATGAAAGGAATAAAAGGTAATCGCACAATATCGGGTAAATCTCGCATCATAACGGGTATGAGCTCTTGACTATATTGAATCTTTCTATCAATTCTAAGATATAGAAACCTCGACCGAAAGCAGCTCTTCCACTCATCTCATTAGCAATCAAACCTCTTCCCTGCAAGGAGACAGATGCCTTATCATCCCTATACCCTATATTCTACCTGAGAACTAGGGCTATGTCTTCAATGTCGGCCTTACGAGTGATAGAAAGACTTTACGAAGGCTAATTTCCAGTATTAATGGTCAATTAGTTGACTTCCGACTGCACTCTACACTCTAGCTTTCTTTAATTCCGTTAGATTGCTTTGGATGCTTCCTGCTTTCAGTAAAGTAAGGACTATGCTTCTAAGCGGCATTAACATCAAAGAGAGGATTCGGTGGAAGTAGGGATTTAAGCACAGTTGTGATTCCGCTTTCATGTCTTGGATTGAGGTTTCTCACTCTTTCTATGCCTCTTCCTTGGAGGACCTTCCCACAACACACACGCGGCGCTAAGGTTCCCGTGGCAACTCAAGCTAAGATTCGAAGCCAGGCAAAGGTTTTCGAGAACAGAGTTCCGCACCAGGACTCAAACCATACCTCTCCGAGAAGTTCAGTGGTCGAAAGCTTTTCCGAGAGACATGGTTCGTTAAGGTGCACCATCCCCCCAAACCTTTCCTCAGTAATCCTAGGAAAACATCGTTACATTGTCCCCCAATGAAAGGGGGAATTAGATCTTACTCTCAAGAAGCTGTAGGATCGAGAGCGACAATTACAGCCCAAAAAAGAATGCTACTACGCGTATTGGACCAATTCATTTCTTCTAAACAACCTATTATGCATCTCCCCTTTTTTAATAGTACGAAAGATAGGAACACTACGACTCCTAGTAGTTCAAAGGTTTTTAGTCTTAGAAAAAGTGCGAAAATGACTTTCTTTCCGCTTTCCTTAAATAAACAAAGAACTGTTTTCTGCGCCCGTAACAATCACAAGTATTCGTGAGTGGTAGGGTGTTTGGTTAATCAAAGAGGATCAAGGGCTCCTCTGTCTAATCCCGTATCTGCTTTCTAAAGCTATCCCGATTTAGTCCAATGCTATTGAATCAGTCTATTTATTAATAGAAATGGCATTTTGTCCAAAAAGACGGGTAATCTAAGAGGAAATGAATCATCATAGGTTGTTCAAGAATAGGGGACTGATGACTTTCCTGTTGATGCAAGTAACTGAAGCCTTAAGATGAATATGAATGATAGCCCGCAACAGCCCATTTTCGGGGCACAACAGGCGATTCGATATTAGCTGATGCAGATGAACTCGAAGGGCCTACTCGTCGTAAGCATCCCGTCGAATCAGCTCTTACTGTTCTCGAATGCCCTCTTGCTGCAAGAATGCCTTCTTAGGAAGAATAGGCAGCTATTGAATCCACTGCTAGAATGGAAGAATCCCCTGCACATGAAAAAGGACGTGACGGTTGGTTTAGGCTTTCTTTGGCCTGACTGATCGAAGGCGTGGTAGGCCTCTTTCGTGGTAGACCAGGCCCCTTTCTCTTCTGTCTCTTCTCTGATTCTTCTTGCATTTCTTTCTTCGAGAGTGGTGCTGCGAGATCAACCACGGGTTCGATTGACCCGTCTCTTCTGAGGTGCGCCGCGTTGATAGGTCGTCGCAAGGAATTTCCTCGTAGGTCCTGGAGTATATTATATAGGTGTTCCCTGGCCGGTTTTCCTTGACGGGTCCTTCCCATTTTATTTTAGCGCAAGCTTTCGGGTTGATCAAAATCTTTCATGCTAAATATTCCCCTACTTGGAAGGTGCGTTCGGAGACGTTGCTCCCGAAGTCTTTTCTTTGCCGTCGTTGGTAGGCCTGGCCTGATATGGTACGCGGCGGCGAGCCTTTTTTCATTCAACAACTCTAGTCCAGTCGGGCTTGCCTTTTTTCTGCCATTGGGAGGTCATCTTCTGCCAAGACGCGCAGAGATCCCAATTCGACTTCTACCGGGAGGTCCATCCCGTATACCAGTGAAAAGGGAGTTGCCCCCGTGGCCGTGCGTATACTGGTCCGGTAGGCCCAAAGTACTAGAGTGGGCCTGTCGTGCCAGTCACGGCCGTTCTTGGTTGTCTTCTTGATCATCTTTAGGAGCGTCTTGTTGGTGGCCTCGGCTTGTCCGTTGCCCATAGGGTAATATGGGGTCGAGAAGCGATGGTCGATTTTCTATTGTGTGCAAAAATCACCTGTCGGCTCCGAAAATTCGTCCCGTTGTCAGTGAGGATCACCCTGGCCGAACCTTGCTAGGATGTTTCTTGAAATCGGCTGCCTAGCTGTCACGTTCGCTAGCGCCTCGGCTTCAACCCACTTCGTGAAGTATTCTGTAGCTGCAAGTACGAAGTTATGCCCATTAGAGGCTTTATTAGGATGAATCTGATCGATAACGTTCAATCCCCACATAGCGAATGGCCGTGGTGGCGCAATGGTATGCAAATGAGAGGCCGGGGCCCGGATGGATTGGGCATGAGCTTGGCAAGCGTGGCATTTCCGCACATGTTCGTTGCAATCTGATTCGAGGGTCGGCCAATAGTACCCTTGCCGAAGTCTTCTCTTTGCCATGGCGAATCCTTTTATTTTATATGACCACCGAAATCCGCATCGTGCATGGCTTGGTTGTGTTGCTTCGGACTCAGTTAGGCAGCGCAGCAGGAGCTGGTTGAAAGAGCGCTTCTAGAGCCGCCCCCCGCAGATCACATAGCGAGTGGCAAGGCGCCTAATCGTGTCCCGTCATTCTTAGTGGCCTGGGCCGAGAATTATCCCTTTTCAAGGAAGTTTAGAATCTCAGTGAACCAGGGTGCCCCATGCAGATGTTCTGCTTGGTTCACCTCCTCGACTGAATGGTTGCCGGTTCAGTGAAGGCCGTCGAAAGACTTGATCACTCCCTGTTTCGGAGCGTGGGTGAGGGCTGCAAGAATAGCTAGGGCGTCTGCATTGCGGTTTTTATCGTGGGAGACATGATTATAATCAATTTCCTTAAAACCACCTTGGGCTAGGCGTTCAAGCAATTCCGGATAGGGAACGGGTCCCGGACTTTCCATTCTCCGGTAGCCTGTCTAATTACTAAAAGAGAGTCACCGGTGACTCTAATCTAATGCACCTGGCACCTAAGCTGAGAGCTAACTTCAGTCCTGTAGTGCAGGCTTCATATTCCGCTACATTGTTGGTGCAAAGAAACAAAACAAATGGATCGAATTGCGTAGGGATTTGACCTTTTCGGGGGATGTAAGTACGATCCCAGCACCACATCCCCGCTCGAGGGAAATTCTTTTGATTGCGTTCCCGGCTCTCGGCTCTCTTTTTCCCTTTATCCCGTGCCTGGGTGAATATGAATGTCTTTCTCCCGGCTTACTACGATTTCCGGGTGGGAAGAAAGTCATTGCTAGCTCTTTGAACGAATACGCTCTTGGGCCGCAGGAAGATCATCTCTCTCTGTCTATTCAAAGATCCGAGACAGCTAGTTCAGTTGGTGACATTGGTTCCCCGTCCCTACTCTCCTATCTCTCTCACCCTGGTTGGGCTCTGGCTTAGTATGATTAAACTGTGAATCGAGTCAGGAAGAAGAAGTCCAGCTCCAGGCTTTAAAGAAGAGAAGAAAGACCTGGCTTCAAGGGAAATGCTTTATTTTAGGAAATAAAGATCCCAAGCTTATGCTGAATCGAGAGTGGACTTGCCTTGGTCTTCTGTGTGTGAGTTCCAGGGCGTAGCGGTAGTTCAGTTCCCCGAGGCTAATTCAATTCAGTCTTGTGAAGCTGTGAAATAAGCTCTTGCCAACCTCTGCGGAATATAGTCAGTGTGCCGCGAGTAAAGTAAGGATAATAAAATAAGGATGAGATGAAGGTTGGGGATTCCGTTCAGGTACAATAGAGAAAAGAATTAGCTCAGGTTCACAGCCCATTCCTTCCAGCTGCCCTTACTTGATTCAATTCCTAAGGCACCGAAGAGGAGCTATTCAATTACCATCGAGAAAGAGAAAGAAGAAGAAGCTTTCCCTCATCCGTAGCAGCCACTGCCTTGCTTCCTTGCCTGGAAAGACAGGAAAAAGAGGGCGGGCAAAGTCTTCACTCTGAACCTGAACTGGGTATCAAAAGAGCGATACCATTGATAGGATATGTAATTCCATTCTTCCCATCCGATGAAAAGAACGCAACTCTAAGTCATTTACCGAATCATCAATGATAGAACCAGAGCAAAGGAGCAAAGACCATACTGTTAAAGCTTGACAGTCAGGATCAATTAGTGATGAATAATAGAAGGGAGAAGACTAATCATTCATCGTCATGAAAGGCAAATAAAAGGCTTTAGCAGCCCATTCTTGACCACGAACCCTGATCCTAGTACTAGTAGGTAGGGCTTATTATGGAATAGGAAACGAAACCCCGGGAGGTCCTCCCAGCATATCAAGTTTCTGCCTGGTTTGCTCTTTGGACTTCACTTTTCCCTTGGATGGAAGTAGCCTCGTCTCGTGGCGCCCGGCCCGTATCGACCATCGCACGAGCAGAGTAGCTGAACCGAGACTGGATCGAGTTCATTTACGCTTTGCCTTCATTTCGAATTCGAGTTGTTCAATCAATAGGAGCAGGTAAGCGCTAGTCTTTTGGAGCAGTCGTACTGTCCTTTGAAGAAATCCCGGCCCGGGTCCTTTTTTTACCTTTACATGTCGATTCAGCAAGCAAGGCTAATTTAGTCTTTGCATTCATGCATTCTGACTGTTCGACCTCGACCAGAACATCCCCTTCAATAAGCAGCGCCTTACCTACTAAGCTTTAAAGAGTAATCCACCGCAACAGAAACTTTTTTTTTGAAGCACTTCTTCCTAATAGAAAAAGCGAGAAGTTCAGTGTGAAAAGCCATAGGTGTTCTTTCTGTGAAAGCTTGCCCAACCTAGTAATAAAGGGGGCGCGCTAGGCGCTCACCCTTTTTGTCTTGCTAGTGAGACATGCCCTCTTTCTTTCCGCTCTTTCTGTTAGCCAGTTCCAGTAGCGAGCAGTTCGTGATTGGCTTTCGGGTTGGCTAGTTTCGGAATTGATCAATTCACCATTCCGAGCATTGGGCGGAGCTAGAGCAAGAGCCTGTTCCAGAGCCGGGAGGGCAGTAGGACTAAGGGCAGTAGCCTTTTCTTCAAGCAGGGCTTTCTCGATAGCCAGAAGCTCTTCCTTCCATTAGTAATCTGGGCTTGTAGTTGAATCGAGATTTCCTTGGTCTTCTTTGACCCTCGAGTTGAATAAGCTCTTCTTCCTCAAGCTTTTAGCTTGGAACAAGAATGGATAGAGTTGACTCAGCTGCGATTGCTCTTGTTCTCTTTGCTCTTTATAAAATGGTTTCTGTGAACAAGGAAGAGGGGCTGCTTTACTCTAGATCGAATGCGACTGGAGATTTTGATTTCCCAGCTCTAAAGGGAGGGAAGTCAACAGTCACTTTTGGGTATCAGAAAGTCATGAAAGAGAGAAGATGGTGCTATTGCCTTAGCTAGCTTGGACTAGGAAGAAGGAATTGTCTCTAGAACCCTTGGTTGGTCTAGGAACCCGAGAAAGGAGAATGTTCAAAGCTTTCAGCGGGCTAGAGTCGTCTTCTTGCGCAGTACGCATCAGAACTAGTGGAATGGGGGATGAATTGCCCTATCTTGCCGGGAAGAGGTTGGGGATGGGTTCCGATCGAAGAAGAGGTGCGATAGTTGGGGTCACTCATGACATATAGGTGCTTGATGGGGTGCCTGGACGGGGGAAAGGAATCCAATGCTTGAGAAGGCAGCAAAAGTGCAAGCTAGAGGTCACCGATATTCTCCGTGGAGTTTTCATTGGAAGGAATAGTTCCACGCACCCAGCCCAGAGGTATAAGATAGGGGTCAATATGCTATCCAATCGAAACCCGCAAATGAACAACCACCTTAGCGGGTTACCACGAATTTACTTTTTCGCCCAGCCTCTTTCTCAAAGGGGGGAGAAGTGGAGGATTGGTATTTAGGTTTGGAAAGAGTCTGGTGCTGATGAGGTGCAAGATTCTCTGCTGCTTTCTCTCCTCCGATTGATTTACCTAGAACTCATATGCCCGGAGTAAGCACCTTTGGTAGGAGAGGAAAGGCTGGAAGATGGAGATGAGTGCTTTGATCGACCTATTATTCTTATTCCTTAGGATAAGAAATATCCCACAATGAAAGAGCTTGTAGTTTATCATACCGAAAAAGAGGCGAATGAACTGCCAGATGAACCCCGACGACTAGACTGGACGATAATTGATGCATTCATGAAGGATGGAACTTTTTATCACTCCCCTATATCAGAAAAGGAGGCTACAACAGGATCATCTTTGTCCGACTTTCCTCTCCACCAAACATAGGGAGATCGGGAGAGGAAGAGATGGAGATCCATGGGTCCCTACTGACCAGGTTCATCGTCCTCATTCTCGTTCCAATAGCTAATCATCTATGCGGCTTCAGACCCGGTCGGGGATCAATCAAAATAGAAATAAAGGATCAGGCTTCATTCCCTTATTAAAAAAATAAGGCCCCAGTCGTAATGGAAGGAATGGATCTATCTCCTACTGTCTCTTCAAGTGGGAGTGATGGCGAGTAGATCCAAGAAGCCATAAGCCGTTTTGCTCTTTTGCTTGCTTTCATGTACACGCGTTACCTCTCCTCCTTGCTGTAGGGACCACCAGTAGCAAAGGCGGGTTGTTGAATTTATACACATCCCTCTTCAAAATTTAGGTATTGATTGAATTTGAAATGATTCAAACCTATCGGCGCCCACCCCCAGCCCTTATTTTTTTAATCTAGTTAGGGGGGGGGGACGGATCAACACCATTTCTTCCTGTTGCCCATTATCAAGATTCATCTTTGATAGGTAGGCCCTAAAGACAATCGATATAGTAGAATTGGAAATCAGCATCCATCATTCCTACCTGCAAGATGGGAGGGGAAGGGAGTAGTTGATTCGTTCCAATTCATTGGTTTAAATCCGGTATAAATATCATAATATGACGGGATCGCCGTCTTGACAAACATGAATAGAAATAGTTCTTTTGTTTTTAATGGTAACAAGAAGAATTGTTTTTTTTCCTCGAGCCTCGAAGGAAGATCTTTCTTTGACGAAAAGTTTTATATTTCTAATGGATTGGGCCGTACCTTTACTGCAAGAATATGAATGACTCGCTATTCACTCGCGGTTTTTGGGTCATAATCATAAGATTATATAGGAGAGATGGCCGAGTGGTTCAAGGCGTAGCATTGGAACTGCTATGTAGGCTTTTGTTTACCGAGGGTTCGAATCCCTCTCTTTCCGTACCCCTATCTTAACCTAATTCACCAACGTTACCGACCTCAATGTAAAAAATAACAATGGAAAGGTCAATTTTCAATTTCCGATCTTTCTATTTGACCCAGTTCATATCTTTGTTTCGTGTGTTCCCGGGAGGAATTCGATCTCTTCAATCTCGGGGTACCGCATCCTCATTTCAAAGGTTATTTTGATCATCCCTATTTTGTGGTGATAAAGAAGACATGCAGATTGAAAGTATTGATCTAAACAGACATAAAATGAACAGCTCTATGAGGCCAAATTCCGAGTAAAAAGTTTTTTATAAGTAACGAGAAGCTCTCAAGAGTTTCGATCATCAACAACGGAAAAGTCGTAGCGCGTTTAGCACTCAGTGCCAGCAAGACCTTGCATGCGTGGAGCTGTAAAATGGTCAGACACTGACATCGATTCCTGAGGAATTGGTCAGGAAGAACAAACAGGTGAAATATAAGTTACATGGGTTGAGCTTTCAGTAAGCCCTTATTTCTCGGCTCACTAGACGGGGAATATGCGTACAGTAGAAAAAGCTTGAAGCAACTAGCAATGCTACCATCAATCAAGGAGAGTTTTACCAACCCTGCCATCCTAGAGCGTTAGCGTACAAGAAGGGCATTTATCAATTGAGTTAGTCACACATTTTTTCTCAGATGTAGAAGTTTTATTCCGATAGATTTGGTGTTTAGTTGGCTGCACTCTAGGTCTCACCTAAGATCCGCAGTCTACCCGAGGCTATCGTTAACTGGGGCACGAGAGAACCAATGGTCAGTACCTCTTGACTAGGGAAGGGGTTCTTGGGAGATAGCTCTGGTTCGTGCGCATTAGAAGTAGACATGAGTGAAACACCTTGCCTCAGTGCTTCGATCCCATTACGGTCAAGACAGCAAGCAAGGATCTATGTCGTGGAGGATGGTAGTGAAGAAGGAATCCCTCAAAGCGAGAGCACTGACCTCGCACACGGAGTTTCGATGGCCTGTCCCCTGGGGTCTAGCGAAAGGAACTAAAAAGCCAGCAAAAAGCCTTCTGTCGGCCGCTCAAACCAACTGACGATACGGAGGAGCGGACCGTATGGATTGACGAAAATAGTTTAAGCACAATAGGTAGAATGAGAATCGAACTCACTTGTGTACCATTTGGGGAGAAAGACCGATGCCGTTCCTACCTTTTAGCTAGTCGCATGATCAATTGATTTAATACAATATATCGCTTCTCCAATCCGTGATAAGCTGTGCCATGTGCTTTCAGTTCTTCGTACGCTGAGAAAGGAGAATGCCTTCTTTTGGTCGAATAAGAGATACTTTTGCTTCCAAACAAACATAGGTCATCCCGGAAGTTAACTATGTAAAGCCCGTTTGTCTGCCTTAGACAGAAAAAGCTGTAATCTCTTATGTTGAAGCGAATGATAAAACTGGCATCCCCCTATGCGGCTCCCCTGCCATTCCAGCCAGATAAAGCAATGCAATGAGTCGGAGGAGAAACATTAAAAAATTCCAACGACTACTCATATCTGGCCTTGTGTAAGTAAAGCCCTCGGTAGGTAGTTCTTCTTCCTAAGCTACAAGCGTGAGACCACCAGGGAACTCATATCGAAAGAACTACTTGCATAGAATAAGAAAGAAGTCTGGTATTTGGCGATCGGACGGCGTTTTGTCTTTGAGGCAATGGAAAAAAAACCTCGATATATATATAGTGAAAAAAGTGCCTATTTCTTTTCTTTTAAAGAAGGAGATTGGATCAAGAAGCCGAGGGCCCAGTGTGGCTTTATTAAAGCGGGTAACCTGTTCGACGTCAGAACCGCTCTCAAAACCCTCATATCACCCTCCCTTTGAAGAGAAACGACTTTCTCCATATCTATATCTATGCAACTAGTTCTTTCAAAGGCTTCCAAATCTATCCATCTTACTTACTCAAAAGCTTTGAATATTCGACTCGAAACCTTGCTTATGCTGCTTTTTATCTCTCTTTATCTGCCTCACCGTCCAGCCTCTCTCTCTCTTGCTCCTAGCTTTGGGCGCTTCTTAGATAAATAGCGTATATAAGGCTAGCCTTCTCTCTCTAACGTCTTGGTATTGGATCCGTTTTTTTTTTTCTCGTGCCCTTCTGGGCGGTACAAAGAAATCCGGAATGAGCACACCGATAACGCCGGACCATGAAAACCTCGACTCTCCCCTTCCCCACCTTATCCCCTGCTGGCTGGAATGAGTGGGCCTCAAATTCTTTCTACGAGACAAATGAGTAGCCAATGAAGAAGAGAAAAGCTGCTTTCTCTTAGTCATAAGAAGTATTCCCTAGCAATCTGAGTCAAAAATAATGATGCGCCTTTCTCTTTTTGGAAAGATTTTAGCATTATATCTAAAGACTCCATCTCTGCTTCGTCGAGACGGCGGACATCGATAGGACCCAGCTTGGTCTCTAACTCCTCTTTCTTTTCGTTAAAGAAAGAGAGGATGTCTTCATCGAGATTGGTGTCGATACACCGTTCCAGTAGTCGAAACCCTGGAGCCAGCTTCCAACCAGGGTCAATAGTTTCACCTACTCAATTTTGAGAATAAGGATCTTCATATAAGGGAGCTGAAAAAGAAATGTTTCTCCCTTTTGTTTTGAAAGAGGAACTTGATCGGCATCTAAATTTGCTCCCGAGATGTCGCGAACGTAATCCCGATGAAGCTGTTCTCTCTTTTTTAGACTCCCTTTCTTTGGGAGGAATTGGAAGACGAGTTAAAGTCTCCCGATGGGGGTTGCATGCACTCACGCTATATCGATGAGGTTCATATACATTTTATAAGAAAAATGGCTAAGGATATCATTAAGATGAGGGGCACCTCGAACTATTTCTATAAATTGCTTATCTTATGGAATATTTTAGTTAGATTAGAATATAACACTTTTTTTTTTTTTTTCCGGTCGTAATAGATCGACTTTCATGCTAGTTATAACATTTGAATTTCTCTTACATTCGAGTAGAATGCAACATGTCAGATCAAGTTCTTAACTATCTAATTGATTTTATTTCCGGCCTTGCCTTACCGTCGTTTATTTTAATAATAGCCAGTTGGAGAGTCGCCAGGCTGCGAAATTTAGCAACAGAGAACTACCAGGATCGAGTAAATGGATCAGTCGCAAACACAATTAAGGAACAGCTGAGTGAAAAAGTGATAACTCCGCTGTTCACTGAGAATGATGTGGTCTTGCCACCAGGGATGAGATCCTATGACGCAATCAACACGTTAGTTCCTGGGGATGATGTCGAATTGCTAGCTTCTATCTATAATAATCTGGAGCAACTCGGCATTCAGAGTGATTATTATAGCCTACTCCTCGAAACTGTCAATACATTGTGGGGGGGGAGGCTAATATAACCAACCTATAATCCTGCCTGGGAAGGAGAGAAAGCGAAGGTGAAGCTGCTCCCTGGGCACAGATCGAATACCCCAACAGACTCGATCGAGTGAGTGGAAAGCCAGAATGGCTTGGTTAGCAAGCAATTCGTTATGTAGGCGCCAACTCGCAGTTCTTTCTCTTTTTTCTTTTTTAAGTCACGATCAGAATGAAAGGTAGTTCGGCTGGGTATGTTTTTTACCCAGAGGTGCTGGTTCGAGTCCAGCTCGTGACGAGGGGCTCTGCTTTGTAAGAGTACCCTCTTTTATAACTCAAGCTAGCGGCACCCCCTTATCCTCTTTTAATCTGCTGCCTTCGTCCCCTGCCAAGGAATAGAGTAAAGGGACTTCCTCTTCCTCTCCAGATCCCCGACCAGCCTTGACTGAAAAGCTTTCAGACCCCTGTGTGAGCTAGTTATACTAGCAACTTGCTGTGTCATGTCCGTTCTCGTTATACATATGATATGGTACCTATTTATCCTGAGATCTCTTTTGCTACTGGTGCAATCACCTCTCACGAGGGAGTTAAAGCCTCTCTGATTGAATGCGGGTCTTGTGTTATAGGAGCCGAAGCTGCCTAGTCCTTTAGGTCAGTCAGTTAGCCCACTACGCCATCAGAGACTGGATTAGAGCCTGGACCTCCACTTGCGGAAAGATCACCGCGTAATGGAGACTCGCTTTTGATTAACTAGCTTGGCTCGCATCCGACCATGGGGCGCCCTTCACTTCAATCCTCACAAAAGAGAAGAATTATGTCCAAAAATTTGCCTTTATAGGCCTTACTAGTTGTTGCTGCTGGAACTGGTACTTAAGTCCTGTCCTGGAAAGATATATGTTAAATGTCCTAACAAAGCCTAGTAGTTCCCCTTCGGGCACGTGTCTATCATATGAACAAGGAGGAAGAAGTTGATGCTTTAACAGCTTTTCTTGGAGGAATCAGTCTTGGCTTAAGTCTTTCCCTGGGCTCTGGTCGTACTTCCCTCCTGTGCTGTGCGAAAAAGGCTTTGATCTTGATAGCTGCTTTATTCCTATCCTTGAAGTCTCGGATGAAAGTTGGGATTTCACGAGAGCATGCTT